TGTTAATCGTAAGCAAGAAGATTGTTTACGAAGAAACAACAAGAAAAATTCATATTCTGATACATAAGAGTTATATAGGAATCGAGATAGTCTTTTATTTTCTTTTGAAAAAAGAAAAATAGATTTCATTGAAGTAATAAGACTATTCCAATTCGAATAATAGTTGAGAAAGAATCGCAATAAATGCAAAGATGAAACATCTTGGATCCGGTATTCAAGGAGTTGAACCAAGATTTCAAAATGGATAGGATAGGGTATTTCTATATGTGATAGATAATGTAAATGCAAAAATTTGTCTTCTAAAAAGGGAAATATGGAATGAATAGATCGTAAATTTTGAAACTTTGGTATTTCTTTTTCTTCCGGACAAGATAGTTGTCCTAGCGAGAATGGGATTTCTACAACGATTGCAAACCCCTCAAATAGAATCTGAGAATAAAACTTCGAATAAAAATCATTGCTGTGATCCAACAATCGATCTTGGTTAGGATGATTAACCGAATTAATCAAAAAATTCTGCTGATACATTCGAATAATTAAACGTTTCACAAGTAGTGAACTAAATTTCTTGTTATTACAACCAACAATTTCCACAGGTTCAGAACCATTTAATACATAATCATGGGCAAATGCATAAATATATTCCTGAAAGAGAAGTGGGTAAACGAAGTATTGTTGACGAGATTTCTGTTTTTCTGAATACCCTTCGAATTTTGCCATTTGTATTTCTACTTGAATCAGAGAAAAAAAGCATTTCTCGATTTATCAAATGATGATACATAGTGCAATATGGTCAGAACAGGGTGTTACATTTTTTTTTAACCCTGAAAAGAAAGGGAGTCTAATCCATAGATCTTTTTCTGCTCCTTTTCTATCTAATTAGTTTATGTTTGTTCTAATTACAAACAAAAAAGAACAAATCTTTTATTTTTGCAGGCCAATCGCTCTTTTGACTTTGGAATAAAGTCTCTTTATCAATATACTGCTTCTTTTACACATTCAATTCATAACATTCCTTTTCAATCCATAAAAAAGAATAATTAGGATTCCTAAAAAAAAATTAAAGGGTCCACCGATAGGAAAACCCAACCTTTCCCCGCATCAGGCACTAATCTATTTTTAACGTCTAATTAGATCGGGGAATCATTTCAATTAAATTAAGAAGTTAAGCTCGTTGCTTTTTTTTTTACCAGAATTAGAGCCAGGCTCTATCCATTTATTCACTAGACCCAGAAAATCGGAATTTTTTTATTCAAAAAAAAAAAAAAAGAAATTGATTTTATTACGACATGCTATTTTTTCCATTCATTACCTTTGAGGATCAGTCGTGGTCTTCTAGACTCTACCAAGAGTCTGGACGAATTTGTTGCTTCATCCAAATGTGTAAAAGATCATAGTCGCACTTAAAAGCCGAGTACTCTACCATTGAGTTAGCAACCCAGATAAAATAGGATCTTAGATACGATCGAAATCCAAAAATCGATGGAATTACACCGGACACTCCTGGCAAAACATTGAATTAGCAAGACATCAAAAGAAAGATTTTATCACCCATTAAAAACACTCAAATACCAAAATAAACAGATCGGTTAAATTTCACTAAGGTTAAAGAGCGGCCCCAATCATAATAGCAAAATTGTTATTTTTTTAGCATTTAAATAGAAAAATCTTATATGTATATGAAAGTACATGCAAGGGGGGTAACCCTATCATTTGAGCCAAGTGTAGACAGAAATACCTAATAGGGAGTGACTGACGATAAAGAGACCTATCTAGCTACAAATTCTAGCTGTTCAATAGACCTTTGTCAATAGAAATACAATGGTAAGAAAACCAATTAGATACAAAAAAGGAAATTAAATAAGGGCTTTTGTTGGATTGGCACGACATAAATGCAGCAAAAAAATAGGACTAAAAAAGAGGCAAATTGTGTCTAAATAATTAAGGGATATTAATGACCCTCCCCTACTTTTTTATTTTTTATTCATTTAGTTCTTCAATTAACTCAAAGTTCTTTCTTTATCTTTAAAGAATTCAGCTTTCCTTAAAATATCATAAACAGTTCTTGTAGGTTGAGCACCTTTTTCAAGGAAATAGAGAATAGCTGGAACATTTAAACAAGTTTGATTCTTTATCGGATCATAAAAACCAACTTTTTGAAGATCTCTTCCTTCTCTTCGAGATCGAACATCAATTGCAACGATTCGATAGACAGCTTATTGGGATAGATATAGATAAACAATGCCCCCCCTAGAAACGTATAGGAGGTTTTCTCCTCATACGGCTCGAGAAAATGATTCGAATTTCTATCTACTTGTATTATAGATAGAAATTCGACTATGACTTGCATTAATTTCCTTATAGAAGAAAAAACAAATTTCATTTATACTCATGACTCAAGTTGGCTAATTTTGACTGACAGAATTCAAAAGAGAAATCCTTCGAAATTTTTTGAGTCGTCTCTAAACTCTTTTCTTTATCTCATCTCGAACAAATTGACTTTTATTCCTTATTCTGATCTAATTCTATTGTTGAGATGGTTGAAAATCATGTTTACTTGTTCCGGAATCCTTTATCTTTGATTTGTGAAATCCTTGGGTTTAGACATTACTTCGGGAATTCCTATTCTTTTTTCTTTCAAAAGAGTAGCAACATACTCTTTCTTTTTTTCTTATTTCCTTCAATAAAGCATTTTCCTCTTCTAGAAAAATCGAATATGAACGATTGATTCTGATAGACTTTTAATCGAAAAAAAAATAAGTTGTCCAATCTTCCAAAATTAGACTTTTCTTATTTTAACCTTTCAATTTCTATATTAAGGATAGACTAACAAAGTTGGCCTAATTTATTAGTTTTCACTAACCCTAGATTCTTTCCCTTGATAAAAAATCAATTCTGTCTTCTCGAGCTCCATCGTGTACTATTTACTTACAAACAACCCAGCGCAAATTCGGTTCTGGACAAATAGAACAGACTATGTCGAGCCAAGAGCATTTTCATTACTATGGAAAATGGTGGATAGCAAAATCCACAACCGATCATCTCCTTCAAGTCGCACGTTGCTTTCTACCACATCGTTTTAAACGAAGTTTTACCATAACATTCCTCTAATTTCATTGCAAAGTGATATCGAGAATTGATCCAATATGGATGGAATCATGAATAGTCATTGGTTTTGTATACTAATTCAAACTTGCTATCTATGGAGAAATAGAAATATGGATAAAAGAAATAAGTATTTATCGGGGAAGACTCTGGAAGGATCCAATTTATTTAAACCCATATTCTATCATATGAATGAAACATAGTTTAAAAAAGAGGAATAAAATAGTTTGCTTAAGACTTATTTATTATTGAATTTCCATCCTCAACAGAGAACTCGAGATGATCAATCCTGAAATGAGAAGAATCAACTCTTCTCCAACAAATAAACTATGCCAATTAAATAATTAGCAGTTTTTTGTTAGTTATAAACTTTTCATAGTTCTTCGACTGGAATAACAGGAGTAACAAAAGAAAGAAAAAATGAAGTAAAAAAAAGAGTGTAAAGTAAAATTAAGGTCTTTGCTTTTACTTATAGCATTCTTTCCTTTAGGTAACAGAAAGAAGTAAAAATTAAAAAAAAGAAAGTATGATTTTTTTTGAATCCATTCTATTCTATCCAACGAACAGTTCTTACCTTACCCTTACCGGAATGGATCATTCTGGATATTTAAAGAATCACAGATCGAGATCGTTTTCGCTTAACCAAAGAAGAGCCCCTCTTTTTTACTAATAAAACAACAAAACAAAAATCTATCTGTATCATAAAGGGATAGGTCTGATTTTTTATACAGTGTTTTCCCTCATAATTTTTTTTTTCAATCAATTCCAAAGTCGAGTAGACAGAATATATGAATTTATCTCTAATCCTCACATTCCATTGATTTAGAAATGGGTATTTGGAAATCAGATAATGCCTAAAATACAAAAATCGAGTCTCTCTCCGTAGAATGGAAACCCCCTTTTCTTCACATTAGGTGTCAAATGGATCCTGTAAGAATTCCCACTTCATGGATATGGAGCATAAAGTTTATCTAAAAAGTTCGAATTTCAAAACACATATTCAAAACACATACACATATGAGTAATGAGTAGGAGCATATCCTGAATGTGCCTGACAGGCCAAAATTTTTAATGAAAAATAAAGATATTCAATTTGACTGGACTTGACACTTGATTTTGTTTTCTGAGAAAGAAAAACAATCATTAGAAATGCATGTAATCTAAGAGTTCATAAGAACTAATTATTCTCTTTAATAAGCTTTTGTGTCGTGCAGGGCACAATACGATTCTATCTTTCGTTTCATGAAAAAAAATCTGGGACGGAAGGATTCGAACCTCCGAATAACGGGACCAAAACCCGCTGCCTTACCACTTGGCCACGCCCCATTTCGTTTTATGCGACACTAAAAAACGGTATTAATATTATATATTATTCGTCAATCCCACTTCAATTACCTAAAAAATGCGGTATATTTTCTTGCTAGGATTCTAAACATGCGGATAATATAGAATCCAAAAAATGCATTGATCATTACATGGAATTCTATTAAGATATTATATGAAAGTCGAATTTCTTCCATTCTCATTTGAGAATGCGAATACAAGGAGGTATTTTGTGTTTGGGAAAGTCCGAAGAAAAAAGGATTTTGAATCCACCTTTTCTTTTCCTTTTTCCCTTAGAAAAATAACTCAATCAAAATCCAATTATCTACTCTACAAGAACGAAATGCTTCTTATGCCTAATATACTTAGTTTAACCTCTATCTGTTTTAATTCTGGTCTTTATCCGAATAGTTTTTTCTTAGCCAAATTACCCGAAGCTTATGCCATTTTCAACCCAATCGTGGATGTTATGCCTGTCATACCTGTACTCTTTTTTCTATTAGCGTTTGTTTGGCAAGCTGCTGTAAGTTTTCGATGAAATCTTTACTATTCTGTTCTGTCTGCCAAATTGAATGATGTATTCATTCCAAAAAAAGTGAAAAATGTAGAAGAGCCGAAAAGTCTTATATTATGAACTTTCGATTCTAAAATTCAAAGTCTTCTACATTGAATGTATAGCTGCAACAATAAATTTGGATCAGCCCTTCTTTTCTACCCCCTGCACCTACGTTGAGCAGGTACCTTTAGGTACCCACACAATATTTAAACTAATTTTTGCTATTGATAAGACTGCTTATTATAAAGCAATTCTTGCAATTTTTTTTTAAGAATTGATTTTTGCATTTTTTAGGTGTCAAAATAAAAAAAACCATCCTAGTGGATCTGTGCGGTAAGGAAAAACAGGTAATCTATTCCTTAAAAAAAAATCTTGGAGATTATGTAATGCTTACTCTCAAACTCTTTGTTTATACAGTAGTGATATTCTTTGTTTCCCTCTTTATATTTGGATTCTTATCTAATGACCCAGGACGTAATCCTGGACGTGAGGAGTAAAAATCCAAAATTTTTGGGAATTTTTTCTTACAAATTGGATTTTTTTCGTACATTTATCTATGAGAAAATCCGGGGGTTAGAATTCCTTACAATTCTAAAATCCCAAACGATCCGAGGGGGCGGAAAGAGAGGGATTCGAACCCTCGGTACAAAAAAATTGTACAACGGATTAGCAATCCGCCGCTTTAGTCCACTCAGCCATCTCTCCCCGTTCCAAATCGAAAGGTTTTCGTGATATGACAGAGGCAAGAAATAACGATTACAAAAAATCCTTCCTTTTTTCATTTCAAAAGTGCATAAAAATTATATTGCCAATTCCATTTTAGTTATATTCTTTTTTCTTAATGTTACTAAAAAAAAGGAGAAAATTCTTGTTTCTTCTTTCTAAAATTCGATACAGGCTGAGAGACAATCAGATATATTTTCTCTTCAGCGGGCATTTCCGTATAGGACTTGTTAGAATAAAAAAGCAGGTTATAGAAAAAAAAAATTTATCAAACCCACCATAAAATTGGAAAGAAAGATAAAGTAAGTAGACCTGACCCCTTGAATGATGCCTCTATCCGCTATTCTGATATATAAATTCGATGTGGATGAAATTGTTGTATAAGCGGATTTTTTGTATTTCCTTAGACTTAGACCGCGCAAGGCAAGAATTTTTCGCTATTTACGATTTCATATTCTTGTTACTAAACGTTCTATAGGAATAAGAAGAAATCGCAACTCTTTTCCGTTACACATAAAAATGGATTTCGAAAGTCCATTTTTCTTTTCAATATCTTTCTTTTTTTTCAGAATCCTATTTTAGTTCTTCCACCCATGCAATAGAGAGCGAATGAGAAAAGAGGGGTTATTTTTCTTTCCCTTAAAAGATAGGCTTTGAAATAGGAATCATAGAATAATCCTGAATTCAAATGTTTATTTCTTTATTTCTATAGTATAAGAAAAATGAATCTAATGAAATTCATGGATTTACCACGACTTCGGTTGTGACCCCATAGATAAAAATGCAAAATTTCTATCTTCGAGACCATTGAAAAAGGGCATTGAACGAGAAAGAAATCGTCCACAGATAATCAAACTATCATATGCCTAGTAATATGAGATGCTCGGAAATGGTTGAAGTAATTGAATAGGAGGATCACTATGACTATAGCCCTTGGTAGAGTTACTAAAGAAGAAAATGATCTATTTGATATTATGGACGACTGGTTACGAAGGGACCGTTTCGTTTTTGTAGGATGGTCCGGCCTATTGCTCTTTCCTTGTGCTTATTTCGCTTTAGGGGGTTGGTTTACAGGGACTACTTTTGTAACTTCTTGGTATACCCATGGATTGGCTAGCTCCTATTTGGAAGGTTGCAATTTCTTAACGGCGGCGGTTTCCACCCCTGCCAATAGTTTAGCACACTCTTTGTTGCTACTATGGGGACCGGAAGCACAAGGAGATTTTACTCGTTGGTGTCAATTAGGCGGTCTGTGGACTTTTGTCGCTCTCCATGGGGCTTTTGCACTAATAGGTTTCATGTTACGTCAATTTGAACTTGCTCGGTCTGTTCAATTGCGGCCTTATAATGCAATTTCATTCTCTGGTCCAATCGCTGTTTTTGTTTCCGTATTCCTTATTTATCCACTGGGACAATCTGGTTGGTTCTTTGCACCGAGTTTTGGCGTAGCAGCTATATTTCGATTCATCCTTTTCTTCCAAGGATTTCATAATTGGACGTTGAACCCCTTTCATATGATGGGAGTTGCCGGAGTATTAGGTGCGGCTCTGCTATGCGCTATTCATGGGGCTACTGTAGAAAACACTCTATTCGAAGATGGTGATGGTGCAAATACCTTCCGAGCTTTTAACCCAACTCAAGCGGAAGAAACTTATTCAATGGTCACTGCTAACCGCTTTTGGTCCCAAATCTTTGGTGTTGCTTTTTCCAATAAACGTTGGTTACATTTCTTTATGCTATTTGTACCCGTCACCGGTTTATGGATGAGTGCTATTGGCGTAGTTGGCCTGGCT